ATAAATCTCTAACTTTAGGTCTTTTTCAAATTGATTCCACCGTGAAATAAAACAACGTATCTTTCTAGGGAAGTGAATCTTCCCTAGATACGTTTATTCCAGTTAATTCTGAATCTATATTTAATATAATATACGGATCGTGCTGAATAAATTTAAGCAAAAAAAAAAGATGAAATCATTCCAATTCCAATGGACTTCAACAAATCAAAAACTTATTCTTAGGTAAATCAATTACGAAATGTTTTTGTATAATGACCAATATCTGTTTTACATCTTCTATGCGAAAATGTTCAATTTTCATAAGATCTTCTTGACTCTTATTCAAAAGGTCTAATAATGTATGTATATTGGACCTTTTGAGGCAATTATAGGTCCTCGAAGGCAATTCTAATTGGTCAATAAAAAAACATTTCAATTCGATTTCTTTTTTTTTTCTTAGTTTATCCAATCCATCATGAAAAGTGAAAAAGGGTAAAGTAACCCTATTTTGATTGTCCTCTACATTTTTATCTTGTTCTTCTGCATGTAGAAACGGAATAAATAAATCAATCAAATTACGGGAGGCTTCGTAAAGTGCTTCTTTAGGAGTTAAACTTCCATTCGTCCATATTTCGAGAAAAAGTATCTCTTGTTTTTCATTCCCATTACTATAAGAATGAATACTATGATTTGCATTTCGAACAGGCATGAATACAGCATTTATTGGATAACTTCCTTCTTCACCGTTATTTGGTGTTTTCATACGATATCCTCGATTACTCTCGATTTGTAATCCAATACAAAAATCAATTGGTTCCGTCAGGCTAGCTATATGCTGTGTAGTATCAACGATTTCCACAGAAGGTGGTGAGATGATGTCTTGAGCAGTTACATATCCAGGACCCTTGACGCAAATAGATGCGTCGCGAGTTCCATACAGATTACTTTTCAATACAATTTCTTTCAAATTCATTAAAATTTCATGTACGGATTCTTCAATACCTTCTATGGTAGAATATTCATGTGGTATCTTTTCAGATTTTGCGCGTGTAATACATGTTCCTTCTATTTCTCCAAGCAAAGCCCTTCGCATCGCAATCCCTATTGTATCAGCTTGACCTTTCATAAGCGGAGACAAAATAAAACGTCCATAATAAAAACGCTTACTGTCTTCTCTTGATTCAACACACTTCCACTGTAGTGTCCGAGTAGATACTGCTACTTCTTCTCGAAACATAGTCATATTATTTGATCCGATCATTTAATCATTTCTTTCTCTTGAAATTCGTTCAATTCTCAATTCTTATTTCTATATACGCCTTTTTTTAGGAGGCCTACACCCATTATGTGGCATAGGGGTTACGTCTCTGACAAAACTTAATAGTATACCACTTCTACGAATGGCTCGTAGTGCTGCATCTCTTCCAAGACCAGGACCCTTTATCATAACTTCTGCTCGTTGCATACCCTGATCTACTACTGTACGAATAGCGTTTGCGGCTGCGGTTTGGGCAGCAAACGGCGTCCCTCTTCTTGTGCCCTTGAAGCCGCAAGTACCGGCGGAGGACCAAGAAACAACCCGACCCCGTATATCTGTGATTGTTACAATGGTATTGTTGAAACTTGCTTGAACATGAATAACCCCTTTTGGTATTCTACGTCCAGTCTTACGTGAACTAATGCGCCCACTCCTACGCGAGCCAATTCTTGTTATGGTTTTTGTCATATTTTATCATCTCCTAAATATGAGTCAGAAATATACGTATATTTTATTTTCATGTCAAAATGGGTCCTTTATTTGTTTGTGTATTGAGTCCTTTGGAGAGTCTCTAAAAAAAAAAATTATCCCTGTCTCTGTTTATGCCTCGGGTTGAAACAAATTACTATAATTCGTCCCCGCCTGCGGATCAGTCGACATTTTTCACAAATTTTACGAACGGACGCCCTAATTTTCATATTTTCTCCTTAATTTTATTTTAATTTTGAATCTACTCCTTCGAAGAAAAGAAAATAAGTCTCTTGAAATTTTTAACCTCCGATTGTATCCGAACGAGAGGAATGTTGAAAAGTAACTACGAACCCGAAACATACCATTGGAAAGTGATTCAGTAATTAAACCTTCATGAATCCTTTTTTTTTCTTTCATTCCAGGTAACCCCTTTAATTATCAACTCATGGAGTAGGAGTGATATTAGACAACCCTTCCTCTTTTTTTTTTCAAAAAAAAAAATAGGAAGTTTTCCTACGGATGCAATTCGTAGATCATAAAGATCACCATATATATAACAAAATTTCTCCCCCGATTCCTTCTAGTCGAGCCTCTCGGTCTGTCATTATACCTCGAGAAGTCGAAAGAATTACAATACCCATTCCTCCTAAAATCCTAGGAATTCGTTGATGGTTGGAATAGATTCGTAGGCCGGGTCGGCTGATACGTTTTAAAACAGTTCTATATGGCCCTTTTCTATTCCTTCTATGTCGCAGAGTTGAAACCAAGAAATATTTCTTGCTTACTCGATGTTTTCTCACATTTTCGATAAAGCCTTCGCGTAGAAGTATTTTAACAATGTTTTCAGTGATATTTGTAGATGCTATTCGAACCGTTCCTTTTTTATCCATGTCAGCATTTCGTATAGAAGTTATTATTTCGGCAATAGTGTCCCTACCCATGATGAACTATAATTATTGGTGCCTCCGGGTTTTTATATAATCAGCATGCTCTACTCTTTTTTTTTCATGAATTATTAAAGGTATATGCGTGAGAAACAATCTACTAATGCATTCTACTAATTAATGGAATCTAATCAGATATCTTACTATGAACCTCCCTTTTTTTATGTTTTATTATGTTTTCATCTATTAGTATTTATTTAGAATCTATTTATAATACCTCAGGAGCTAATGAGACTATTTTAGTAAAATTCAACTGTCTCAATTCCCGAGCGATCGCACCAAAAACTCGAGTTCCTTTGGGATTTCCTTCTTGATCAATGACAACTGCTGCATTGTCATCATATTGTATTATCATACCATTGTCACGTTTGAGTTCTTTACATGTACGTACAATTACAGCTCTGATCACTTCTGATCTTTGTAGAGGCATATTGGGAACTGCTTCTTTGATTACAGCAACAATAACGTCACCAATATGAGCATATCGGCGATTACTAGCTCCTATGATTCGAATACACATTAATTCTCTAGCCCCGCTGTTGTCCGCTACATTTAAATAGGTCTGAGGTTGAATCATATCATTCTTATTATTTTTCTCTTTTTTCTTTCAATGCTAACTAACTAAAGGGCGAAGAAAAAAAGAAGAAAGATTGTTTGTCCAGAAATAAAAAAACTGCGGTTTTTTCATCACAAGGCCCCTTTCCTTTCGTTCCATATCCCTATCCCGCAATAACGAATTGAGTTCGTATAGGCATTTTGGACGCAGCTATAGAAATAGCTTCTCTGGCTACAATTTCTGATACTCCACCCATTTCATAAAGTATTCGACCCGGTTTAACGACGGATACCCAATATTCGGGAGATCCTTTCCCCGAACCCATACGTGTTTCGGTAGGCCTTACTGTAACAGGTTTGTCTGGAAATATACGTACCCATATTTTTCCACCACGACGCGCATATCGTGCCATGGCTCGTCGCCCCGCTTCTATTTGTCTAGATGTGATCCAAGCGGGTTCAAGTGCCTGAAGGGCGTATCCGCCGAAACAAATTCGATTGCCTCGATAAGATATTCCCTTCATTCTTCCTCTATGTTGTTTACGAAATCTGGTTCTTTTGGGGTTATAGTTGATGGTTGTTTCTCAATGCCATCTCTACTGCAGAACTGGACATGAGAGTTTCTTCTCATCCAGCTCCTCGCGAATGAAACGATTAAATAATATTGTATATATTTTGAATTGAATGAATAATGAATCATGGAATTTTTTGAGATATAATCTGTCACGTACACGTAGGAATAAAATAAAATGATAAATTCCATTTTATAATTAATGAATCTTCATTTATTTTTACCTTTATTTTATTTATTTTTATTGAATTGCCCAAAACTTAGCAATCCAGTAAGGCTTTCGCGGGCGAATATTTGCTCTTTCAACATCCCTTTCATTCGTAGGGGCGTTCCATGACCTATCAGAATAAATGAATTGGTTCTTGGCTCGTTCCGCCATCCCACCCAATGAATCATTAGGATTCGTTTTCAAGGGAATCTTCCTCAGTCACAGGTTCTGTCGTTCCCATCGCTTCTCGATTAATGACTAGGCCCGAACTCTGCAATGGAGCTCCTAATAAAATTTGTTCCTGAATCAATCTTCTCAGTCTTTATTGACTCGGCGCTCTTTATTCTTTTTTATTTTTCGTATAAATTGTATTCATATTCATCGAATCTAATTATTAATTATGGACGAATACATTAATGCTTTATTACATTGCCTTTTATAAGATAGTTCATAGACCATACATATTGGAATCATATATCATTGCTATTCTTTTTCTTTCTTTCTCTCACCCCTCCATTTATCCATATCCCTTTGTTTTTGCTTCACAACCTTATAGATTGATTTTTCTTTTATGTAAAAAAAAATGCTTCAGTTGCTACAACAATATGATCAATACATCATATAGCGACTGGTTCCTTGGATCCAGATAATACGAAGCAATGAGCTGGTTATTAGTTATATAGTTATTAGTTCATACTAGGGGATGGCCCTTTGTTTTTTAATCCTAACCTAACTCTAAATAAAAAACCAACGAGTCACACACTAAGCATAGCAATTATATGGAGATGGAGTCAATCGAATTGTTATTCAACCCTATAGAATTAAGAATTCGAAAAAATTCTCATTTTTTTGATTGAACGGAAAAAAATGAACGAGTTTGTGATTTTTTATTCAATTGCCGGATGGATGGAACAGAAAGACAACGAAAGGCCCATTATTCCTCGTCTGCAAATATCCAAATTTTGATTCCTAATGCCCCATAGATAGTTCGAACTGTATAGGAACAATAATCAA